GCTATGAATGACCCAGTATCGAATACTGGTAATAATATCCGCAAAAGAACGTTCTCCTGTGCTTCCAGACATGCTCAGCTCCACGTATTCTTGTACAGGCAAATGTAAATCGATTCCGTAAAAGATGAGATCCGTAAATGGAAATTTACTGAAATTCTTTGTGGGATCGGTAATATTGTACCAAGGGTGTCTTTAGAGTATACCAAATCAGTATAGCCGTCCTTCTTCTGACACAGCAAGGCAATTTCAATTAATATTAAAACTACGTATAGGTATTAGACAATTTTTTTCTTGCTTGTCAATATATAACTATGCGCCATTTAATAGAAAAATCCACCAACCGCCAACTAAGAAAAATAGATATTCTCATCATTATTATATTGGCTTCGGACTAGAAACGGAAATTGGGTAAGGGATCAATCCGATAAGGTAGTTTCTAATTCTGATAATTCATCAAGGAGAATATTCTATTTCCGCAATTCAATTAGACGCAAAATCGAGAATTCTCTTTTTAGTGTTTTGTTTATAGAAAGAAATTCTAGTTATGTCTATAACTATTTGTGTTATGTCTATAACTATAATGTAATAAACGGAATGATTGAGAAAAAAATTGAACTTATCCTTTCAATTGGTATTTTTTCTTTTTTTCGCTCACAAAAAAATGTAAACTTAGGTAAGTGCTTTCAAAATATAATGTATAAAAAAAACATATTTGATTTAGCTCCTTTATGCCTACTCTAACTAGTTATTTCGGTTTTCTACTAGCAGCTTTAACTATAACCTCAGCTCTATTTATTGGTCTGAGCAAGATACGACTTATTTGAAATAAATTGAATCAACAATTCACAATCATAAAAAGAAATCTTTCCGTAGGATTTCATGTATTTAAAAAGTTCTTTTTATAGCTCTTTATCATGACAACTTTCCATTTTGGGTTATTGAGATTCGTGAACAATTAGGCTAATAGTTAGGGATAGATATTACCCCCCCTTTTTTCCTTTCAAACAAATTGAAATGATTGAAGTACTTCTATTTGGAATCGTCTTAGGTTTGATTCCCATTACTTTGGCTGGATTATTCGTAACTGCATATTTACAATACAGACGTGGTGATCAGTTGGACCTTTGATTAGTTAACAAATCTTTTTTATTGACCCCCTGTGCCTTAAATAAAGGAGGTAAATTTAAGATTCTTCTTCAAAGTAGTGAAATTTTTTAAGTCTAATTAGAACTAACAAGACTGGAATCACGCTCTGTAGGATTTGAACCTACGACATCGGGTTTTGGAGACCCGCGTTCTACCGAACTGAACTAAGAGCGCTTTCTTATAACAAAAGAAAAAACGGATTCCCTTTGTAACCCAATATTACATCCCGCATGCGTATCACATATAGCTAGAATTGTATATGTGTTATATGTCTATAATATAGTATTATATAGAATAGAAAATAGAATAGTATTCTTAATACTATTCTCAAAACGAGCGATCTCAAGTAATTCCTCTTTACTTCTCAGAGGAAAAGTAATAGGTAGGGATGACAGGATTTGAACCTGTGACATTTTGTACCCAAAACAAACGCGCTACCAAGCTGCGCTACATCCCTTTTAATAACAGTGTTATTTTAAATAATACTTTTCTTTTTTTCCACATCATTATTTCTCATATTTCGAGACATAGATACAGAGATACAGAATTTTTTTTATTTCATATATGATATAAATCATTTAATATAAAAGTCTTTGGATACATATACGCTGTAAAGTTACAAAGGGTTTTAGGGAATGCTCCGTAGGGAATAGGAAAGATGCATCTTTTTACTTTTTTTAACTTAAAAGGTAGAAAATCTTATCTACCGGATTCTTGTACATTTTTATTTGCCTTAGGAATTTCCTGTACAAAGACAAGTGGTTTTTCTTTTTCAATTTGAAATAAATATGCATCTGCTCATCTATCATATATGTATTATTCTTATGGGTTACAAGATATAAATAAAGAAAAAAAAACAAGGAGTATTTTCAATGCGAGATCTAAAAACATATCTCTCCGTGGCGCCGGTACTAAGTACTTTATGGTTCGGATCTTTAGCGGGTCTATTGATAGAAATCAACCGTTTTTTCCCGGATGCATTAACATTCCCTTTTTTTTCGTTCTAGTTATTGACATGGTAAGGGAGTAATGAAGATTAGAGATAGAATCTACTATCTGTGACTAATCCCCCGCCCTTTCTCCCCTTTGAAATATAACAAAGGGAGAAAGGAAAATTGGATTCAACCTCAGCAAAGCTTGTACTCAAGCTCGTTTGCATTTTCAAATTTATATAGGGAGAACGGAAATGAAAATGTAGGTCTAGGGCAAAAGTCTCCTACACGGGATTTAAATGACATACTGTACTGTGATTCAAAATAGAGTTGGCAATTGTTGGATTACGTATTCTTTATTCTACAATAACGGAAATTTAATTCTATTTCCTATTAATATTTCATTATATATATATTTCCTATTTCTCTATTTACTGCAACGAAATCTTTTGAAGTGTATTGCGAGTTAGCAATTTCTATTTTTTTCTTTCTCTCCGCTTCGCGTCGAAAAGAAAAGAGTTGCTTGAATAAAAAAGAAAAAAGGGGGGGTTCATGGCCAAGGGTAAAGAGGTCCGAGTAAGCATTATTTTGGAATGTACTAGTTGTGTCCGAAAGAATGTTAATAAAGAATCAAGGGGCATTTCCCGATATATTACTCAAAAGAATCGACACAACACACCGAGTCGATTGGAATTGCGAAAATTCTGTCCCTATTGTTACAAGCATACAATTCATGGAGAGATAAAAAAATAGATCGAACCGAGCGTCTGTCTATCACCTTTTGAAGGTTGAAGGAAGAGTTCAAAAGGACATATATTATCCATATATTTAATTATATGCATAAAAAATGTAATAAACATACATATTATTCTATATATAGAATAATATTCTAATATATAGAATAATATTCTAATAATTAATTTAATATATTAAGTAATTAATTTAATATATTAAGTAATTAATAGAATACTATAGGATATAAGCATATATCATATAAATAAGGATAACATAGATAAAATAAACAAATTCAAATTAAAGAAAAAAAACCAAATCCTATTTCGGTCGGATAAAAAAAAAAAACGAATTAGAAATAGGATTTTCGGTAGAATATTATTTATATTATTATATTATAAGGAATAAATAAACTAACCATGGATAAATCCAAGCGATCTTTCCTTAAGTCTAAGCGGCCTTTTCATAGGCGCTTGCCCCCGCTCCAACCAGGGGACCGAATTGATTATAGAAACATGAGTTTAATTAGTCGATTTATTAGTGAACAGGGAAAAATATTATCTAGGCGTGTGAATAGATTGACTCTAAAACAACAACGATTAATTACTATTGCTATAAAACAAGCTCGTATTCTCTCTTTGTTACCCTTTCTTAATAACGAGAAACAGTTTGAAAGAGCCAAGTCGACCGTTAGGACTGCGGGTTTTCGAGGGTTTCAAACAAAAAAACAGTAGGTTTACTCTTTCTGACAATCCGGATTATTTGTTGTCTCGGAAGAAATTTTTTTTTATTGAATGCCTTTGTTCATTTTGATTACTTTATAACTACTTTGTTGGGATGCTGGGATTGTCTTTTTTATTTTTATCAGACGAATTTTTATTCTATCTTCCCTTCCCGGAGTTCCTTCTCCGGGGAACTTTGTTTAAATCATTTCGGTTGCTTGTTTGCAATCTTCTTTTTTTATGATTTCATTGGAAATACTATAAAGACAATTCCTATTTAATATAGCTATTTGCGCAAGTATTTTACGATTAAGAATCAACTGTCTCTTATACAGATCATTTATAAATTTACTATAACTATAGTATAAGCCCCTTTCTGTTCCGCGAATTGCTGCGTTTATTCGAGTAACCCACAACCGACGAAAATCTCTCTTTTTCTTATCTCTGTCTCGATGAGCCGAAAACAAGGCTCTTATTTTCTGTTGAGCAATAATACGAATAGGTTTTGAATGGGCCCCTCGAAAGCTTGATACAAAGAAACGCATTTTTTTTCTTCGTCTCCGGGCTATATATCCTCGTCTAACTCTGGTCATTGAATAAATGAAACTTTGCTAAATAACTAAGTGATTTTCTTTCTCTTTGAGTTATTTCTTCTTTCCTCGCTGGTAATAACAAAACGGATTTTTCCAATGTATAAAAAGAATTCCAATGGCTTTTGCTACTATAACCTTCCCGACCACGATTTTTATTTTTTTTCGAGACATTTCGCCTCGGTATCAAAAAGAAAAACGGAGTAAATCTAGATGAATAAAGAAATTGTGGGTTCCTTCGTTTTTATGGTTACTTCTTAAACGGTGAGGTCCTCTCTATACACCGGAGCCCTTTACTTCGTTTAGTCAACGTTATTGGTAACTTGTACAATTCAAAATCTTTGGCTCTACCCATGAATTATCCAGTAATAGGTCTTTCACAACGAGATCCGCTTATACAGAGTAACGGTATTTAATTTGGAAGGTTAGCTGGCTAGCTGACCCTGTTAGTCCGTTTTGTAAAAATGGGAGCCTAATCTTTTTTCTTTAAAAATAGTACTTTCCCGCTTAATGTCTAGCATTTGCTATCAATGGGAACTTGCTTCTCATCTTAAATCGACTTGATTTGGATTACACCAAGGGAAACCATAAATTTCATACACAGATACTGGAAACGGATTTCTTTTGTTGGCCCAGCTCATAATCTGAACGAGTCGCACATACACCCTAGTACATGTTCCTCGGCGCTGAGGACATCCCCGAAGAGCGGGGGATTTCGTGACGTTTCTGATTGGCTGTCTTGTGTTTCTAATAAGCTGTTTAATAGTTGGCATGCTGAATCATTTACATAAGGGGCTGGTTTAGATCAATCCTAACCTGATGATTATGAATTATTTCTAGTTATTTAGAATATTACCTATTCGCCTCTTTCCATCGTTCCTTCTTTACTATTTCTACTCCTTCGTTCGCTATAAGATCAATAATTCCGTGAGCTTGGGCTTCTCTTGCTGACATAAAAACATCCCTTTCCAGGTCTTCGGTTAGAACCCAAAAAGGCTGGCCTGTTCGTTGTGCATAAACCTTTGTGAGGGTTTCTCGCAAAGTCAACAGTTCTTCCGCTTCCATCATACACTCTCCCGTGGATCCCTCATGAAAAGAACTAGCCGGTTGATGGATCATTACCCTGATGATCGAACAAAAAGGGGGTTCCCCTATCTCCTATGATTCGTCGAAGACAAAAGATAGAGGATAAAAATAAACTTGAACAACCGTACGTGCATCTTTTGCGCGTTGCATACGGCTCGACAATGAAATTTACTTTTCTCTTCCATCGAAGAAAAATAGAATCAATCGGATCCAGATCAGTAAATCATCCAATTACCACCCTTCTTTTGGTGAGTTCAAAATACTATGATGGCTCCGTTGCTTTATATATTAATTTTATTAATTTCGTCTGTAATTCAGCAATCCCAAAGTTTCTTTTTGATCCTAAATAAGATAAGGAATTTTTTTTATTTTCGTACTCTTTCAAACATAAATATTGTTAGGTTAGGATTAAGAGTCTTTTGCTATAAAAAAAGTTTGTGACGCTGAAATGGACTCCGGATAAATAAAAAAAAAATCGGGAATACCCTTTATCTCATACTCCTCTCTCGATACATAATTTAATGTTTTGAAAAAAAAACTAACAAACTTTTGTATATCGAATTCAAAGTGCCATGCTATTTTTACTCATAATATATGTTGATATTTCTTATGGTGAAGGCATAGTCTTTTTTTCTCAAAAAAACTCATTGGCGCCAAAGCCAAGCGTGAGGGAATGCAAAACGTTTGGTAATTTCTCCTCCGACCAGGATAAAAGATCCCATTGAAGCGGCTATTCCCATGCATATTGTATATACATCTGGTAGCACAAGTTGCATAGCATCAAAAATAGCTATTCCGGGTAATACCCATCCGCCAGGACAATTTATAAACAAATACAAATCCTGGGTCTGATCCTCTATACTGAGATATACGATAAGACCAACAAGGTAATTCGAGATCTCGGTCGTAATCTCTTGGGTTAAAAAAAGTAATCTTGCTCGATAAAGTCGGTTGATTAGGGTAAAATTTGATCCCTTAGGAACCGTACATGCACCTTTTGATGCATACGGTTCAAAAAAAAATGTGAAAAAAAATCAATGTGTAGATTATTGGCTTCTTCTTTTTGGATATCAGTTTCTAATGAGGGGGTTTGTCTTCTATTTTGCAATAATTTGCAATAAAATAAATATGAGTTTTTCTTCCTCGTTTCCTTATTTCTACTATAACTATAAATATTATATATAGAAATAGATATAGAAATAGATAAAGATATAGAAATAGATAAATATATAATATAGAAATAGATAAATATATAGAAATAGATAAATCAAAAAACAGATAATATCGAATCGAAATAGATAATAGAGAAGACTCCATATCTAGATAAAAAAGAGAACAAAAGAATCAGAAATATAAAGAAAGTTTTTTTATTTAATATGCAATACAATAATATGCAAATAAAAAAAAAGAGTTAAGTTATAGTATCGAACTAGCTGCTCATTGATTTATTGTTTCATCGAGATCGAATGTAAACCACGATGTTATTTTCTTGTTCTTGAGGGGGCCTCTTTAATTCTTTTAGGTTTATGCTCTACTCCGGGTAAAAATCTGCTCGATTTTTATTTGCACATTATAGGTCAAATGCTTCTAATACCGCTTCTTTTTTTTCAGGCAGTTCCATGCCCTTGCCAAAAATTGGATATTCGACATATTGAATTCATCTATTCTATTCGGGTTATAATTTTGAAATAGGAAGAATTTTGCATACAATACAAGTACTAATTATCGATATATTACCAATTGGGATTTGTTTAAACGGAGCCTGAATACTTCATGTCATTTTATTGGTTTAACCAAGCCAACCATAAATTATTCTAATTGATACTATTAAGTCTGAAATCCCCCTACAAACGGATCTAGTTGAACTTCACGCTCCAAATTTTTGATGATTAAATCAATCTTTCTTGGTCGAAGGGAGGGATATCTTGATCGGGGAAGAAAACGGGGAAAGCCCATATGACCCACTCTATCTGACAAGTCGCACTATACATCAACCCAAGTTGCATCTTCGTCTCCCGGGATTCGAAAGGGTACTTTTGGAACACCAATAGGCATTAACTGAAAAAAAAGAATTAAGTACTATATTTCACTTTGATATGGAAACGTAATAATCGGGCTATTCTCTTCATAATATTCAACATATATGATAAAGGTTGATATTCTTTATCATATTAGAATACATCAAAAAGGGAATAAAAGGCGATAGAATGACTAAAGTAATAAAAATTCTTACGACTAGAGCCTTCCAATGATGAACAAATACGGGGGCATTTGCTCCTAGAAAAGGGTATCAGCCCCCATTGCGTATTGGTACTTATCGGGTATAGAATAGATCTGCTTCTCTTTGTTCCTACAAACACAATAGTTCCTTTATTACCAATAGAATAGAACAAATATTAACGCTTGTTCCGATATAATACACTGAACAGAACAGGGGTCCGTTGATAGTCATAATCTTTTCCAACGCAATAAAGTTACATAGTGTCTATTTTTATTTGCTAAAGGGGTATTTCCATGGGTTTGCCTTGGTATCGTGTTCATACCGTTGTATTGAATGATCCTGGTCGGTTGATTTCTGTCCATATAATGCATACGGCTCTGGTTGCTGGTTGGGCCGGTTCGATGGCTCTATATGAATTAGCAGTTTTTGATCCCTCTGATCCCGTTCTTGATCCAATGTGGAGACAGGGTATGTTCGTTATACCCTTCATGACTCGTTTAGGAATAACAAATTCCTGGGGCGGTTGGAGTATTACAGGGGGGGCGGTAACGGATCCCGGTATTTGGAGTTATGAAGGTGTGGCCGGGGCACATATTGTGTTTTCTGGCTTGTGCTTTTTGGCAGCTATTTGGCATTGGGTGTATTGGGATCTAGAAATTTTTTCTGATGAACGTACAGGAAAACCTTCATTAGATTTGCCTAAGATTTTTGGAATTCATTTATTTCTTTCCGGGGTGGCTTGTTTTGGTTTTGGCGCATTTCATGTAACAGGCTTGTACGGTCCTGGAATATGGGTGTCTGATCCTTATGGACTAACTGGAAAAGTTCAGTCAGTAAATCCCGCGTGGGGCGTAGAAGGTTTTGATCCTTTTGTTCCAGGGGGAATAGCCTCTCATCATATTGCCGCAGGGACATTGGGCATATTAGCGGGTTTATTCCATCTTAGTGTCCGCCCGCCGCAACGTCTATACAAAGGATTACGTATGGGTAATATTGAAACCGTACTTTCCAGCAGTATCGCTGCTGTCTTTTTTGCAGCTTTTGTAGTTGCCGGAACTATGTGGTATGGTTCAGCAACTACTCCGATCGAATTATTTGGCCCCACTCGTTATCAATGGGATCAGGGATACTTTCAACAAGAAATATATCGAAGAGTTAGTGCCGGGCTCGTCGAAAATAAAAGTTTAGCAGAAGCTTGGTCGAAAATTCCCGAGAAATTAGCCTTTTATGATTACATTGGCAATAATCCGGCAAAGGGGGGATTATTCAGGGCAGGCTCAATGGACAATGGGGATGGAATAGCTGTTGGGTGGTTAGGACACCCCATATTTCGAGATAAAGAAGGGCGTGAGCTTTTTGTACGTCGTATGCCTACTTTTTTTGAAACATTTCCAGTTGTTTTGATCGACGGAGATGGCATTGTTAGAGCCGACGTTCCTTTTAGACGAGCAGAATCGAAATATAGCGTCGAACAAGTAGGTGTAACTGTTGAGTTCTATGGTGGCGAACTCAACGGAGTCAGTTATAGTGATCCTGCTACTGTGAAAAAATATGCTCGACGTGCTCAATTAGGTGAAATTTTTGAATTAGATCGTGCTACTTTGAAATCGGATGGTGTTTTTCGTAGTAGTCCAAGGGGTTGGTTTACTTTTGGACATGCTTCCTTTGCCTTGCTTTTCTTCTTCGGACATATTTGGCATGGGGCTAGAACCCTGTTCAGAGATGTTTTTGCTGGTATTGATCCAGATTTAGATGCTCAAGTAGAATTTGGAGCATTCCAAAAACTAGGAGATCCAACTACAAGAAGACAAGCAGCCTGATACAAATACAAAATTTCTTTCCTAGTTTTCGTCTCTCTTTTTGTAATTTGATTTTACATTGGGGATCAGAGACATCTTGATTTAATCATTACCCTTTCGTTGACTCTTTCTTTATCGGGGAAATAATCCCAAATAAACAGGTATGGAAGCTATAATTGTAAACCACAATCGAATCTATGGAAGCATTGGTTTATACATTTCTATTAGTCTCGACTCTAGGGATAATTTTTTTCGCTATCTTTTTTCGAGAACCACCTAAAGTTCCGACTAAGAAATGATTTTTCATTATCTCCGTTGAAGTAATGAGCCTCCCAATATTGAATGCTGGGAGGCTCATTACTTCAACTAGTCCCCGTGTTCCTCGAACGGATCTCTTAGTTGTTGAGAGGGTTGCCCAAAAGCGGTATATAAGGCGTACCCGGTAAAACTTACAAGTAAACCAGATATAAAGATGGCGACTAGGGTTGCTGTTTCCATTATTATATATAGATAGGAATTCAAGACCGCAATGGATCTCTGATAAGATCCTTTATTTACAGGGGAATGGTATACAAAGTCAACAAATCTCAATAAATACACTCGGATTTATGGCTACACAAACCGTTGAGAGTAGTTCTAGATCTCGTCCAAAACCAACTACGGTAGGGGCTTTATTGAAACCACTGAATTCGGAATATGGTAAAGTAGCTCCTGGATGGGGAACTACTCCTTTGATGGGTGTCGCAATGGCTTTATTTGCAGTATTCCTATC